CAAAGAGAAAGTGTACCTAACAAAAAAGCAGTTTTTGTAATTGGCACATATTTTTTGAAACCCCCCATAAGAGCCAGATTCTGACTTTTATCTGGAGAATATCCAATAATTCTTTCCATTGAATGAATAATGGATCCAGAGCCTAAAAATAATAATGCTTTCGAATAGGCATGAGTGATCAAATGAAATAAAGCAGCTTGATAAGACCCCATACCGAAAGCTAACATAATATAACCCAATTGTGACATTGTAGAATAAGCTAAACTTCTCTTAATGTCTATTTGAGCCAGAGCCAAAGTCGCTCCTAAGAGTACTGTTATTATACCTATCAAAGAAATGAGATTCATTACGTACGGTATAACTGCGAAAAGAGGTAGAAGCCGGCCTACAAGAAAAATGCCCGCTGCTACCATAGTAGCAGCATGTATAAGAGCCGAAATCGGAGTGGGTCCCTCCATGGCATCAGGTAACCATACATGAAGGGGGAATTGTGCCGATTTCGCAATTGCACCGAGGAATAATAGGGCGGCACACAGAGTCAGAAATAAAGAATTTATCCCATGATTCTCAATCAAGTTATTGACTATTTTGAACAAGTCTCGAAATTCGAAACTACCTGTTATCCAATAAAGACCTAAGGTTCCTAATAATAAACCAAAATCCCCCACACGATTAGTTACAAATGCTTTTTGACAAGCATTTGACGCAATTGGTCGCGTGAACCAAAAACCTATTAATAGATAGGAACACATTCCAACTAATTCCCAAAAAATATAAATTTGTATCAAATTAGAACTCGTAACTAATCCCAACATGGAAGCATTGGAAAAACTCATAGAAGCAAAAAATCTCAAATATCCTTGATCATGAGACAGATAATTGTCACTATAAATAAGAACTAAGATTCCAACAGTAGTAATTAATATTGACATAATAGAAGTCAGTGGATCGATCAAGTCGCCAAACTCTAAGGAAAAATCATGATGGATGGTCCAAGACCCTACATATTGATAAATAGAACTCCCGTTTATTTGCTGAATCGCCAGGTCGGCCGAAAAAAGCATAACTATACTTAGTAATAAAACACTAGGAAAAGCCCACATGCGGCGCAGATTTTTTGTTGTCGTTGGAACAAGAAGAAGTCCCACTCCTATTGCTAGAGGAACCGGAAGCGGAACGAAAGGGATGATCCATGCATATTGATATGTATGTTCCATAAGAAAATCAAAGTTTTTTCTATTCTTAGTAATTGAGTAATTGAATTGTTTCCGATTCACCAGCTCTTATCTCTTTCGGAAGGAACAATCAAATAAATAAAAAAAGAAAAATAGGAAAGAACTCAAATAGAATTTTTAGAATTTTCTATTTTCAATCATTCCATGAATTCTTACAAGAATTTCGATTCATAGAACAAGTAAAAAGAATTCTCGTACTTGATTCTGATATGGGTCATAGGATCCATCAATAACTCGACCCAATCAAAAGAAGACCTGGGTATTAGTTTATTCGGGATAATTCACTAATTCTGATTGCGTGGAGTAAGCTGCCTAGGCTTCGAGGAAACTCTACGATACCTATTACTTCACTAACTGTCACTGCGCTGCGAATTGAAAGATGAGAATTGGGAGATAGTCTGAAATCCATCTTGGGAATTGCTTTTAACCGAATTAGCGAGTAGATTGTAAATGGCGCCGCGATCGGATCATTACCCGAATGTAAACGGTAGCGTGCCTACTTGTAGAGTTTACTTGTAGAGTGAGTGGTTCAATTGTGTATATCGGGACTTCTCATTCTCCGAACTGTATTATTCTATAGCTTTCTATATCTATACTCAACGTAAAAAGATTTCCATTCGAAAAGTCAAAAAAACCACGGGAGGTGGCTTGAATGTGGAAGATTAGTTTGGTCGTCAAATGGTTTCGGCGAGTTCACGTATTTTTTAGTTTCTGCGTGAGTCCGTTGAATTTGCGAAAATGGTTTTCTGAGTTTGTCCTAGGAGTGTAGAAATTTGGGAAACGCCATTCCTAAAAATGGTCCAAAGAACGAACAACTCCGTGGGTGGTTAGACAAAGCCATAAACACTCATAAGAGTGTCATGCTATCCAAAGAAATTCCACGCTTGTACTTCAAGATTTCCCTTTTGGAAAGTGCAAAAGTGAAGCTCCAAGACGAAGATCAAACCTGATTTGATCCATGAAAGGAAAAGCTGGGCGATCTTCTCCTCTGTGAGTATTATGGGTTGATTCCGTTTTGGTGGTATCAACCCTTGAGTCGAGTTATAATCTATGATTCGATCATGAATCCGCCTAAAGAGATCTGTTTAGGTATTCATGACTCCTAAGTAGAATCCCTACCGGTCGAATTAGGGATTGGCCGGGTAATGGTAGAGTTGTATTAAAAAAAACCACGGGAGGTGGCTTAAATGTGGAAGATTAGTTTGGTCGTCAAATGGTTTCGGCGAGTTCACGTATTGTTTAGTTTCTGCGTGAGTCCGTTGAATTTGCGAAAATGGTTTTCTGAGTTTGTCCTAGGAGTGTGGAAATTTGTCTTTTGGTCTTTCTGGGGCGGAGTCTTGGTCTTTTGCTGTCGGTGTGTACCAATCCCAAGGTCTTATTGGAATAATCGCCATACTTATGGGGATCGTTGGGTTCGAAATTTGGATACTGCTGAAGCAATTCAGCGGATAGACTTTCTAATTCAAAGAAAAAGGTTCGAGTCAGCAAAACACTGGTTACTTTTCAACGAATCGTTTCGCCGGTTACAATCTGGCGAGGATCTGTTACGACGCCAGCGCGCACTTGAGGGGGAAGATTCCAGCGATCTAGAGCCCCTAAATTCATTCCTACGACTGGAAAAGGGTGTCGCTAGGGGATTCTATGAATCTTGTTGCGTGTTAACGGCAGAACTTTCCATTTTAGACGAAAGGAAGTCCCGATTAGTATTAGTGGAGGCCCCGGCCCCAAACAACGGAACGGGTCGAACTGCATCCCTCCACATCCACAGGAACAGTCAACTCCCTGCAGTTAACTTGAGACAAAGTTCCATCAACCTGAGGAGACTCCACGAGGACCGGACGGCCCCTCCTTCCGGTTCAGGCAATCGACTGATTGCGCCGGGCGAAGAACAAGATTTCGGGCTTCCGTGGCAGGATCCGCCCGGCATATTCTAAGACAAATGTGTTAGCTATTCAGAATTCCCGGTTATTTTGAAAGTTTCCTACTGTCTAGGTAGGGACTGACCGGGAAAAGGGAGGGGGTACGTACCATGTGAGATAATTGGTTGGGAAAAGTGGCCAGCGCCTTTGCAGTGGCTTTTGGAGGGATAACTGGTCTCAATAGGTTGAAGAAACCGGCTCACTGCGCCAGGCGAAGGAGAATCCAGCGCTGCGGGGCAGGACGCGAGCTCCCCGGCGACCCCGGACGAGCTATAGTGGAACTAAGTATTTAGGGGGAATTCGAAAACCTTTCTTACGATATAGATATAGATTCGAATGAGGGTTCGGATAGAAAGGTACCAATCAGTAGGAATTCTTCTTTCTTCGGATATTGTATGTTGTAAAAAAGGTTCCCCTAAAAAAGAACCTATCCCATTTTTTACCTAGGAATATTCTATGCGAGGCACGCGTATATCCATTAGTATGTTATCAAGGAAGTATCATTTAGAGAATAAATAGAATAAAATAAAAAGAATAATAATCCGAACAATACATGTCTTTCACATCCAACTCTAAACAATGAGCAACCTCCTCATTTTTGAATGGCGGTTCCAAAGAAACGTACTTCTCTGTCAAAAAAGCGTATTCGTAAAAATATTTGGAAAAAAAAGGGGTATTGGGCAGCGAGAAAAGCATTTTCATTAGCGAAATCTCTTTCTACCGGGAATTCAAAAAGTTTTTTGTACGACAAAAAAAAAAAGAACCAAGTCTTGGAAGAATCTGAATCAATATGACTCCCTGAATTGTTATGTCTAAAATGAAGGATTTCCATTAACTCATATTTTTCTTTTCAACGGATCAATACGAGACGGGACTGGTTATTGCGGTATGCAGAATAAGAAGTCCTCTGCTTACTGTATTCTCCATTTTTTGACGAAGTAGTGAAGGACAAGATACAAAGTTTTCGCTTTCTTTTTAGTAGGTTTTTCTAATTTGTGAGATGGGGGTTGTCATTTTCCTCATCGATTCACTTTTCATAATCCACTAACGAAAAGAAAAGTCTTCTTTTTCCTTTAGGAAGGATTTTTTTGGATTATGTATTCCTAATATGTAGTCCAAATAAGGGTCCTATATTTGGGCTGTGGAATCCATCAAGATCTATATCTATATATAGAATATAGATCTTGAGAGCTTTCTTTTCTTTAGAAATATAGAATTTTTTTTTGAAGTACGCTAAAATTCCGAGAAAGATTGAAACCTTTTAGTTCTATGCCTGGATAGAGGACAGAACTATCTAGTTCCAACTGCTGCATTTCCATGCCAGGCGAAGTGAAACCAATGGAAAGCTCTTTGTGAAAGTGAAACCTAACACCCTACGATCCCACAATACGAATGATTGTTGAATGTTCAATTAGTAATTGAAACGAGTGTTTTTTCATTGATTGTCAGATTCCCTAAAAAAGATTTGATTGAATTGACTCCTTAGAATCTCGACGATTGAATATGGATGGGCTATTATGTTTTTGAGTAAGCCGCCATGGTGAAATCGGTAGACACGCTGCTCTTAGGAAGCAGTGCTAGAGCATCTCGGTTCGAGTCCGAGTGGCGGCATCTTCGAAAAGAGATACAATAAATCATTATAATGAATAATGAATGGAATTCCTTATTTCCATTCCAGTCTTGAAGGATCCCTCTTTTCTTTTTTATTTTAGGATTTTTTTATGATATTCTCGACTTTACAACATATATTCACTCACATTTCTTTTTCGATCGTTTCAATTGTAATTAGTATTTATTTACTAACCTTATTATTAGTCTACGAAACGCTAGGACTCTCTAATTCGTCAGAAAAAGGCATGATAGCTACCTTTTTCTGTATAACAGGATTGTTAGTTACTCGTTGGATTTCTTCGGGACATTTCCCCTTAAGTGATTTATATGAATCAGTAATGTTTCTTTCGTGGGGTTTTTCCATTATTCATATGGTTCCACATTTTAGGAATCAAAAAACCCATTTAAGCGCAATAACCGCGCCAAGTACTATTTTGACTCAAGGCTTTGTTACTTCTGGTCTTTTATCAGAAATGCATCAATCCACAATATTAGTACCTGCTCTCCAATCTCAGTGGTTAATGATGCACGTAAGTATGATGGTATTGAGCTATGCAGCTCTTTTATGCGGCTCGTTATTCTCAGTAGCGCTTCTAGTCATTACATTTCGAACACGCATAGATATTTTTGGCAAAAGAAATCATTTATTAACAGGGTCATTTGTTTTTGATGAGATCCAATACGCAAATGAAAGAGGCAGTGTTTTACGAAACACTTTTTTTCTTTCATTTAGAAATTATCACATGTATCAGTTGATTCAGCAATTGGATCGTTGGAGTTATCGTGTCATTAGTCTAGGGTTTCTCTTTTTAACCATAGGTATTCTTTCGGGCGCGGTATGGGCTAATGAGGCATGGGGGTCATATTGGAATTGGGATCCCAAGGAAACTTGGGCATTTATTACTTGGACCCTATTTGCAATTTATTTACATATGAGAACAAATCAAAATGTTCAAGGCACGAATTCCGCAATTGTGGCTTCTCTTGGATTTCTTATAATTTGGCTATGTTATTTTGGGGTCAATCTATTAGGAATAGGATTACATAGTTATGGCTCATTCACATTAACATCGAATTGAAGAAGCGACCCAATCTAGAGGAACATAGTCTGAAGTTTGTGTGAGTTTTTTAGAACCATTTGAATCACTACTGGATGCAAATGGTTCTCAAAAACTCCAAACGTATCTGATTCGAATGGACTTCATTTTCTTTTTCCTTAAGATAAGGAAAAAGAAGACTTCTTTTTTTTCATTGTCCAGCGAATGGTTTTTGAAATCATAGCATTATTTTCTATCTTATTCATGAAAACTATCTTATCGAATAAAAGTAATTCGATAGGATAGCTTCTACCTTGTCAACGGATAGTGAGAGAAGGAAATCCGGATAAATACCAATCCCTATTACGGGTAGAAAGATACAGATCGAAACAAAAAGTTCTCGTGGTCCAGAATCCAAAAAAGAAGAGTTTGGGGCGGGAAATTGCTTGTATCCATAGAACATCTGGCGTGACATAGATAATGAATAAATAGGAGTTACTATCATTCCAATTGCCATTCCAAAAGTAATGAGTATTTTTGGCATTAAAAGAGATTTTGGACTGGTAATTACTCCAAAAAAGACTACCAATTCGGCAACAAAACCACTCATTCCCGGCAATGCAAGAGAAGCCATCGAGAAGCTACTGAACATTGTAAATATTTTAGGCATTGGGATAGCTATTCCGCCCATTTCGTCGAGATAAACAAGACGTATTCTATCGTAACTCGTTCCTGCCAAGAAAAAAAGCGCACCACCAATAAATCCGTGAGAAATGATTTGTAAAATGGCTCCATTTAGTCCTGTATCGGTTATCGAACCAATTCCTATAATTGTAAAACCCATATGAGATACAGAAGAATAGGCTATTCTCTTTTTTAAATTGCGTTGGCCAGGAGATGTTGAAGCTGCATAGATTATTTGAACTGTACCTATTATCATCAACCAGGGAGAAAATATAGAATGAGCGTGGGGTAAGAATTCCATATTGATCCGAACCAATCCATACGCTCCCATTTTTAATAAGATTCCGGCTAGAAGCATACACGTACTGTAATGTGCCTCCCCATGGGTATCTGGTAACCATGTATGTAAGGGTATAATCGGTGATTTGACAGCATAAGTAATAAGAAATCCAAAATAGAATAGTATTTCCAATGCCACCGGATACGATTGATTCGCTGAGGTTTCAAAATGTAAGGTTGCTTCGTTGGAACCATAGAAACCCATGCCCAGAACTCCCATTAATAGAAAAACAGAACCCCCCGCAGTGTACAAAAGAAACTTTGTAGCTGAGTACAAACGTTTCTTTCCTCCCCACATGGATAGAAGTAGGTAAACAGGAATTAATTCGAACTCCCACATGATAAAAAAAAGTAAAAGATCTCGAGAAGAAAATGATCCTATTTGGCCGCTGTACATTGCTAACATCAGGAAATGGAACAATCGTGAATCCCGAGTCACTGGCCGAGCCGCTAAAGTCGCTAAAGTAGTGATGAATCCCGTCAGTAAAACGGGTCCGATGGAAAGTCCATCGATTCCGAGTCTCCAGTGAAAATCCAAAAAATGGATCCATCTAAAATCCTGTTCTAATTGGATTAAGGGATCGTCAAATTGGAAATGATAACAGAATGCATAGGTCGTTAGAAGTAGATCGATTGCGCATATAGATAGAGTATACCACCGAATCATCTTATTTCCCCTATGAGGAAAAAAGAAAATGGAAGAACCCGCGGATATCGGCAAAATCACAATTATTGTTAACCAAGGAAAAGAATTCGTGGTAAAGACAAGATACACTTTGACCAAAAAACCCGTGCTCGAAATAATTTGATCGAGTACGGGTTTTTGTCGGTAAGGAGAAAAAAATGGGTTCAAGTAGAGTTTTCTAGAACGTATCAATAAGCTAGCCCCATGCTTCGCGTTGTCTCATGCCATAAATAAACCCGGACACTCAAGAAATCTGTTGGACAAGCGGATTCACACCTCTTACAACCTACACAGTCTTCCGTTCTTGGGGCAGAAGCAATTTGCTTAGCTTTACATCCGTCCCAAGGTATCATTTCTAATACATCTGTGGGGCAGGCTCGCACACATTGAGTACACCCTATACATGTATCATAAATCTTTACTGAATGTGACATGGTATCTATCCACTTTTTGAACGTCATAAATTTTCGATCTAGTAAAATCATAAAGGAATCATATATGGTAGACACCAGACGAATCGAGGGTTTACCAGAATCGATTTCGAATCAATCTACTTCTGGATCTGCTCATGATAGCGGTCCAAGATACTTTGATTTATTACGTTTTAGCAAACATGGGCCTATGTTTGTTTCTATCGTACATACCAATTTGAATTGGTGAATATTCTATTCAGTATTTAGATGATTACCGCTATTTATTCAGCAAGTTCGATTGATTGATACGAGTGGATTTTCTGTTACGATGAATTGACGAAACAATCGCAGGTCCAATAGCGGCTTCAGCGCCTGCAATAGCTATCACAAAAATCGCGAAAATGTCTCCTTTTAATTGGCGACTATCAAAGAAATCAGAAAATGTTACGAAATTCAAATTAACCGCATTCAGTATAAGCTCAAGACACATAAGTGCTCTGACCATATTTCGACTTGTGATCAATCCATAAATACCGATAGAAAATAAATAGGCACTCAAAACAAGCTCATGTTCAAGCATCATTGACCAACCCCTTATCAATCTGGATTTATTTGCTTTCAATAGGAACAAAAACTCCACCTTAATCCATTTTATTGACTAGAATCTCACAAGTGCAGAACAAAGGAAGGTATTGGTACTAGAATAGAGTGAACTAAAACCATTTCTATTTTATACATGAAAAATGGAATTGAAGTGAAGGAAAATGGGTGTGATAAGAAGGAAGTCTTTTGAGAGGACAGAACTCTTTCATTCGAACTCCTTCTTTTTATTACTGACGTGCCATAACAATTGCACCTATTAAGGCAACTAAAAGAATTATAGAAATGAGTTCAAAGGGAAGAAAAAAATCTGTTGATAAATGAGTCCCAATTTGTTGACCATTATTTACAAAATCCTGCTCTAAAATCTGGTTTGATCTTGTAGTCCAAATAATCCCGTACCATGAAGTATCTGGGACAGTAGTAATTAGTGAAACAAAAAGACTTGTACAAACCAGGGAAGTGACTCCTTCTCCAACGGTCCAAAGACCGAAATCCTTGTAATATTCTGAATCATTCATGAACATCACAGCGAATACGATTAACACATTTATGGCCCCTACGTAAATAAGGAGCTGTGCAGCAGCTACAAAATGGGAATTCGATGGAATATGGAATAGGGATATACAAACCAGAACCAACCCCAAGGAAAAGGCAGAAAAAATGGGATTGGTAAGTAATACCACTCCCAGACCTCCTAATAGAAGAACCGATCCCAAAAATACTAAAAGAAAATCATGTATTGGTCCAGTGAAATCCATTATATGGCAAATAATAGAGAAATAAGCTTAAATGGTTCATGATCTTTTTGACCAGACCGGGAAAAAATAGGTTACCCGACTCTTTTTAGGATATGCTCTGAATGGAATCCAATCCTAGATTGGGGGTTGATATAGAAATTCTCTAGATATATAATAAATATTCTTAATTTAGAGAGATGTAGATTTCGAAAAAATCACGGATAATGTATTTTTGCAAGACATGATTCTGAGCAATGAATCTGACATCAATAGCTAGGACTTTTACTTATTCGCCGAGCAGAATGGAAGATTTGCTCCTTTAGTATTTAGTAATAGTAATCGGAAATTGGAGTAATTGGTAATTGAATCAAGCGGTTTACCCATTTTTTATTTGATTTGAGTCGAAGTCATAATGGTTCGAATTAAGGAATCTCCAATTACTGACATTGGTAACCGACCCAAGGCAATTTGATTATAATTCAATTCGTGACGATTATAAGTAGAAAGTTCATATTCCTCAGTCATTGATAAACAATTTGTTGGACAATACTCGACACAATTACCACAAAATATACATATTCCGAAATCAATACTATAATTAAGTAATCGTTTCTTTCGAATTTCGGGTTCCAATCTCCAATCAACAGTGGGTAGATCTATAGGACATACACGAACACATACTTCACAAGCAATGCATTTATCAAATTCAAAGTGGATTCGACCGCGGAAACGCTCTGATGGAATCCATTTTTGATAGGGATATTGAATAGTTACAGGTAAACGACTCGTATGAGATAAGGTAATTATGAAACTTTGGCCGATATACCTTGCAGCTCTTACGGCTTGGTGACCATAATTCATGAACCCAGTTATCATAGGAAGCATATCGTAAATCTCTAGGAATAATTGACATTTTCTTTCTCTTGTTTAAGAAAACTTATGAATCAAAAATACAATGAATGTCTTATGTCTTTACAGCGAAAGGAGTTGGAAAGAAGTTGTCAATAAGAGATTCCCGAGGGAAATAGGTAAAAGAAATTTCCACCCAAGATTTAATAATTGGTCCATTCTCATCCTAGGCAAAGTCCATCTTGTTGTGATAGAAATGAACAGGAACAAATAAGCTTTTGCTAATGTAATGAAAATACCAATTGTTGTTCCAAAGACTCCACTCAGTTCATTTATTCGGAAAAAATGAGGAATGAATAGGAACGGAATAGAGGGATTCCAACCGCCCAAGTAAAGAACTGTTACAAATAATGAAGAGACTAGTAGATTTAGATAGGAAGCAACGTAAAATAAACCAAATTTGATACCCGAATATTCGGTTTGATAACCTGCTACTAATTCTTCCTCCGCTTCTGGTAAATCAAAGGGTAATCTTTCACATTCGGCTAGGGAAGAAATTAGAAAAACCGTAAATCCTATAGGTTGACGCCACAGATTCCAACCCCAAAAACCATATTTGGACTGTGCCTCAACTATTTCAACTGTACTTGAACTGTTAGATAATCATAGTCGGTGATAACATCACTGCTGCCATCGCTATTGCAGAACCGTACATGAGACTTTCACCTCATACGGCTCCTCAGTGGTCGTCATAAAAAAATCTAAGGACGGGCTCGTTATTCTCTCGATATAGTAGTTGAGTAGATAGAGGAAAGATGGATCGAAGAGTCCCACATTATACCAATCCAATTCTGTCGGCTATAATAACAAAAAGATGCTTCTGAATTGATCTCACCCTTTCTATTTCTAATGTATATTTCGAATTTCAAAAAATGTAATTTCGCTTAGTTCCGTAATACCTTAATCCTTCAATAAAAAGAAAATACTCATTGTATCAATTGCGACCTTTTTTCGATTACGAAAAAAGATTAGGCATTACATTAGTTCAGGAATCATGAGAATAATTCTCTCTGTATGATATAGATCAAATATTTCGTATTTTTCTTTTCTATTGCATATTTCTTTCGTTCCGGTTCTTCTTTCACATTTCATAGAAAAAGACAAGGAAGCTCTAAAAAAAGGTTACTTCGTTTCTGATAGCCATTTCTTTAACCAATGGGTAGGAGCATACTCAGGATCGGGATCCTGGGGAAGTACTGCTTGATCGTTTCTACTAACTTAAAGCCCCCACCCCAATTCCTTTTATGCGGAGAGACCTATTTAGGTAACTTAGATTATCTCCATTACGAATCCATTATGTACCTTAGTATTCCTAACCGCCCACTCATTTTTGCCAAAACCCCGTTATGACAGACAATAGTGAAAACTCCATATAGTTGCTCTTTTCTAACCGCGTCAAACCCTGATTGCTAATCAACTAATCTTGGGGTAATTTATTATGCTTATGGATGCTTAACTCTCGCACATAGGGAATGAGACTTCATCTTTTTACTGCAAATTTATAAGCTGTTTTGTTTCACTCATAGAACTTATCTGATTGAGTTCATTATCCGGAATGATGAATCAAAAAATGAAGATATCTACTCAATCCATTTCACTTCTTTCTTTCCTAGAAATCAAAGAAATAGGTAACAGCTCATGTCCAAACGAATCGCACGTAGAGATATGGATAAAACACATGGAGTTAATGGTATTTCATAACTAATCGATTGAGCAGCAGCTCGTAGACCACCTAAAAAGGAATATTTATTATTCGAACCATATCCTGACATAAGAAGTCCAAAAGGAGCAATACTTGAAACAGCAATCCATAAAAAAACACCTATACTGAGATCCGCTAGAACAAGCCGGTAGCTAAAAGGAATTACTGAATAACTTAGTAAAATGGATATAACTGCTATGGACGGTCCGAGACTAAATAAACGAATATCTCCTCTAGATGGTAGAAGATCCTCTTTAAAAAGGAGTTTTGTCCCATCGGCTAGAGCTTGCAGAATTCCAAAAGGACCTGCGTATTCAGGTCCTATACGTTGTTGTACTCCTGCAGATATTTTTCTTTCTAACCACACAATTATGAATATCCCTATTGTGATTCCAAATAGAGGAATAAAAATAGGTACAAGCAAGCGTGTGAGTCCATACACCTCTTTTAAGGATTCCAATCGAGAAAAAGAATTAATAGCCCGTACTTCCGTTGTATCAATTATCATTTCAACGATCAACTTCTCCCATAATGATATCTATACTCCCTAGTATCGTCATAATATCCGCCAATTTCATTCTTTTAACTAGCTGAGGAAGAATTTGCAAATTGAGAAAACCCGGTGGACGAATTTTCCATCTCCAGGGAAAAAGACTCTGATCCCCTATCAGAAAAATTCCCAATTCTCCCTTTGGAGCCTCCACTCTCATATAAAGCTCTTGTTTCAACAATTCAAAAGCCGGAGATGGTTTTTTACTAATGAATCGATATTCAAAATCATTCCACTCTGAATCCCTTTCTCTGCCAAAGCGCCGGACTTCTAAATTCTCATAGGGCCCCCCAGGAAGTCCTTCTAGAGCTTGTTGAATCATTTTTATGGATTCCATCATTTCACTGATTCGGACGAAATAACGGGCTAATGAATCCCCCTCTTTTTGCCATTGTACTTCCCAATCAAATTCATCATAACACTCATAATGATCAATTTTACGAAGATCCCATTGGAGTCCGGAAGCCCGTAGCATTGGCCCAGATAAACCCCAATTTATGGCTTCCTCCCCACTAATAATGCCCACTCCTTCAACTCGGCCCAAAAAAATAGGATTCCGCGTAATAAGCTTTTGATATTCAGCAATTCCTGTTAAAAAATACTCACAGAAATCCAAACATTTATCTACCCAACCATGAGGTAAATCAGCAGCGATTCCTCCGATACGAAAAAAATTATGCATCAGTCGCATACCTGTGGCAGCTTCGAATAGATCATATATCAATTCTCTCTCTCTGAAAATATAGAAGAAAGGCGTCTGCCCACCAATATCTGCCATAAAAGGGCCGAGCCATAACAGATGAGAAGCTATCCGACTCAATTCCAACATAATGACTCTGATATAGCTAGCTCTTTTAGGTACTTGAATATTTCCCAAACGTTCTGGGGCGTTTACTGTTATTGCCTCTGTAAACATAGTCGCTAAATAATCCCAACGTGTTACATAAGGTAGATATTGTATAATTGTTCGGTTTTCCGCAATTTTTTCCATCCCTCTGTGTAAATAACCCAATATAGGTTCACAGTAAATAACATTTTCACCGTCGAGAGTAATGATGAGGCGAAGAACGCCATGCATTGATGGGTGGTGAGGACCCATATTGACTATCATGAGGTCTTTTTTTGTAGTCGGTACATTCATATGCGTTTTCCCCGATTCAGGATCAGTATTCTATGAATTGCTGAAAACGAAATAGAGTTCATCAAAATTCGAGCTCTGAAAAATCAAATAATGCTACAAGGGCTCTTCCAATTAACTTATCACTTAACTTAACGAGTTTTTAACTCCCGAATATCCAACTGATCTATTAATTCTTTATAACGTACTCTATTTTTATTTGACAAATAGGTTAGCAACCGTTGACGTTTTCCCAGAGTTTTCTGTAGACCTCTCTGAGATAAATAATCTTTTTTGTGTAATTTCAAATGTGAAGTTACTTTCTTTAGTTTATTGGTGAAACTGAATACTTGAAATTCAACAGACCCCTTGTTTTCTTCTTGCGAAATAACTGAAATGAATGTACTTTTTACCATAAAAAGAGTCCTTCTCCCTCCCTTCCTTATTTTTTTTTTAGTTTCTACAGATTACAGATATCGATTTGACCAATCAATAAAAATAATGACATTCATTTTCATTTAGGATACAATACACACTAATGTTGATTTAATTAATTAATAATCAATCCAATTTGAAATTGGATTCGTCTATGCATAGTAACGTATAATTCTCCACCCACAAAACCGCGAAACCCATATCCACAGATCACAGTTCCACATACATAAGAAAGAGAAAAGCTCTTATGTATGTGTTCGGAGGAAACTGTATCTTGTAACATATTCCACAACTCTATCTAAAGTAACTCTCATAGCCCCATTATTATATTATTGGAACCTTGCGGAATCAGTCATCCAATTGATTAGATAAGATCGAAAAAAAGCATCTGCTTCATCGGATTTCACTATGTAAATTTCCATAAATAGAGATCCTTGTGTTTCGGTTTCAGACATCCGCGGATCGATTTGAAATGGAAACTAGCTCTACTGAAAATGCACTGAATGCATTGATCCACAGCTCACGGTTCCACATACATAAGAAAGAGATCTTATGTATGTGTTCGGAGGAAGCTGTATCTTGTACCCGAATTTCCAGCTATTGTGATCAAGTGCAGGTCTAGGTCTTGTAAAGAACTCGCTGGGATTTGCTTCGATTGATAAGTAAATTATCAACCAATTCTCAAGCGTGGATACATCTGTATCCTTAACATACTGAAACGGCTACCATTACTAGTATCAAACCAATAGCGATTCATACAAGCTAAATCTTCTAATCGGTAATTTGGCCAAAGAAAAACTTTCAATTTCATGAATTGAGTTGTATCTATATCAAGATGCTTACTATTAGTTAAAAGTGGACTACAGTTCCTTACGTTGTTCTCGTTGCAAAATACTTTCTTTTTACCCACAATATCTAGATTTCCCTTCCCGCAATTTAAACAAATTAGAATTCGCAATTCTCTACGACGTCTAGGAGATGAAATGTTTTCAGGAACAAGCAAATCATAACTATTTTCATCTATATTACCAACCATCTTTTCCTCTTTTGTTTTTGTAATGAATTCAGAAAAATTATTCCTATCAACATTTTGTTTTTCTTGGCATTTTCGATTCGTTTTTCTATTAATAGTAATTGGGTGTTTATTCTTATAGATCAATGAAAGAGCTATGGTTTGATACATAATTAATGGACCATCCCATTTTTTAGGTATACGAACTAGTTTGATTACTATTTCTCCACTGTTTAGTGCTTTAGGAAATAGAATTGGAGGTGCAGGTTCACTTTCCAGAGTAAGCTTAAGTTCACTTTCCAGAGTAGGTTTAAGTTCACTTTCCAGAGTAAGCTTAAGTTCACTTTCCAGAGTAGGTTTAAGTTCACTTTCCAGAGTAGGTTTAAGTTCACTTTCCAGAGTAGGTTTAAGTTCACTTTCCAGAGTAGGTTTAAGTTCACTTTCCAGAGTAGGTTTAAGTTCACTTTCCAGAGTCAGTTCAGGTTCACTTTCCAGAGTCAGTTCAGATTCACTTTCCAGAGTCAGTTTAGGTTTCTCATACTTTAGAATCGACAGAGGCATTTCTTTTCTTCGAAAAAAGGATATAGCCAGTTCCCTTGGATCTCTCATCCTAAGCAGGAAACTAGAGATATTGATAACAGTGATTACATTTTCCTCAAAAAGATTGGTCCATGTCAACTGAAAACCCATGTAACTTTTCTTTTGCAGGAAGATGTCTAGGTCGGTTAGTGGTTTCCACTTCTTCGTCCCTTGCGTTTTCTGCTTTTTATCTTTTTCAATGTCTGATGCGCCAGACTCTTGTTTAACATCTTGTTGTTGATTTGGTTGATTAGTCTTCCCTTGGGTTGGTCGATTTAATCTAGGATTTTCTTGGCCAGGCGATTTGTTTTCTTCTTGATTCTCTAATTTTTTTTTTTCTTGATTCTCTAATTCAAGATCCTTTTTTTCTTTTTCTTTTTTGGTATTTTCTTTTTTGGTATTTTTTTTTTCACGACTATCACGGATGTTTTGATTGTTATTAAACTCGAAAAGAAGTAATTTGATTGGTATGATCCACGGGTTCATCCTATATTTTTCATAAATCGATTTCTTACTGCGCTGAGTTTGAGTTAGTCTTGCTTTATTCATTCCCATCCAGTCAAAAGGATGGTTTTTTATTTTATTTTTGTTTTGGGATTCATTTTTGTTTTGGGATTCATTTTTGTTTTGGGATGACTTGACTTGTTTATGAATCGCATAATAAAAAAGATCTTTTTTATCAATTGTATTAATTATTGGAGAATAATGAGTCGCAATCTTAGTTTTTTTATTGATCCAGGTCTCAATATGTCTCGTCTTTAGAAAACAGATGATTTGCCAATCCAAATATTTTCTATCCGAATTTTTTCTACTATATCTCCGGATAGAAAAAAAATCAGGTTTATACGTGATGTACTTCGAGGAAATACCGTGACCTTCATTTCCTTGTAATGGCAATCCATAAATAGAAAAATCCTTTCGTTCTCCATAATTAATATATTTATGTGATAAAAGATTATATTTGTAATGTTTTTTTAATTTCTCGGTTTTTGTTTTAACCGATAATGAAGCTCTTTTTTTTTTTTGTTTCTCAAAAAGAATTAATTGGTTTTTTTCATATGAATCCAAACTTGGTGTATCTAGATTTTGAATCTTACGACTTTGATTGATCCGATTTCGCCACTTTTGGGACATAAATTTAGACAAGCTAGTCTGAGATAAATCATATTGATAGTGGCTACTTAACCAGTTTTTCCATTCAGTCAATTCTGCATTTCCATGTTCTTTATGCCTTGATTTGAAATGAAATATTCCTTGTGTTCCAAAAAAATTCTTTATTCTCTCTTTAAGAAAAACAGATGTTCGAGAATATTGAAGGACAAATTTCAAGGGATATTTGTAAATACCAGGTCTTTGTGATAATTTGTAAAATACATATGCTTGTGACAAGGAAACTATCTCACAAAAAGTCTTTGAATTTTTATTACCAATATTAGAAAACTTCTTTTTTATAGTCAAAATCCAATTCATTGGATTTTCATCAATTCCTTCGTGATTTGTTTGCTTAAAGTAACTGTATGTATTTTGCTTAAAGTAACTGTATGTATCAAGAATTCTTTGTTTTAATTGAAGTAATTCAAGACACATTTCGACAATATGGTTCGAAATATGAATGAGAATTTGAGAAAAAAGACTTTCAATGAACAATACCAAAAAAACGCGACCTTTCCGTATTAATCTCACATTTCTTCTTTTTACTATTTGCCAAAGGTTTTTTGAGGAGTCTACTCTTTTCTTAGCAAAACTCGCCTCGCTAGGACTAATATTTCTATCGGGTATTAAAAATTTGGTTTTCTTGTCGTTTGTTATTTTTTCAATTTGATTTCTAATTGTACTTGTCCTATCAGACAGATCCTGTATTTTTTGTTCTGTAAGTGAAGATTTTGTCCAAGCCATCGATTGAATTCGACTAGACGATTCATCAAAAATCTGATTCCTTATTAGAAAATTTTTCTTTTTTTGAGTTTCATTCAATTCATACCCTTCCCCCACTCCAAACTTGTTATTTAGATTTCCTTTTTCAAGTTGTTTGATTTTGATAAACGGATCTAGAATCCATTTTTCCTTTTTTGTTAACAATTGAAAACTTTTTTTTTTCGCTTCTCTAATTCGTTTTTCAAATTCTTTATAAATAGGTTCAAGAGGATGAGGTTCTTCTCGGGTAGCACCAAAAGGCCTTTCCGTTTCCATTCCCCAGGTTGTTAAAAAAGAAGATTTTGCTTTTTTTCTTTTCTGTTGCATTGGCTCTTTCCGTTTCTGATGGGGTCCTAGTTGAAAACTGTACCGAAGACGGAAAGGGAAGAGGATTTTTATCTGCATACCGTCTGTTAACCAATTTTGCGGAAATTCTGTTTCGGATATTGTAACACCATTGTGAGTACAGTTAACATGAATTTCTCTGCCCCACGCCTTCCAATCTTCGTCCCAATCTTTGTACCACTCGGGGAATTGTTGGGGGAATTGAAATGGAAATAATACAAAAAGGCTGAAGTTTTTGGCTATAATCAATGAGGGTAATACAATATATTTTCTAAGAATTGAGTGAGCTAGTAATAAATACCCCCTTACTGCGTGCGCATACGGAGTCCTATCCCACAGTTCTGCTATTTCTAGTCGCTCCTCCTCCGCGTTCTCCCTTTTTTCAGCTTCGTCCTCTGGCCCGTCCTCCCTTTCTTGTGCTTCGACCCCCCTTTCTTGCGCCTTGTCCTCTCCTTCTTGTGCCTCGTCTTCCTCGTACTCCCAAATTTGCACTTCCGCGCCTTTTCCTATCCAATTCCTAAAGATCCTAAAGATTGGATTCATAAAGATTGGATTCAGAATTTTCAGAATTTTCAGCATTGGGGAGAAAATTGTGTCTATTCTGTCCAAAAAAAGTGGGGAATGCAGATTTGTTTGAAATAGTTTCCAAGTAACTGTTTTACGTCTTTGAGCGCGTACGGAGCCTTTGATTAAATCTCGATTAAAATCTGATTGTTTCGAATAACGTATTAAAATATCCGTAGTATCCTTATCCTTATCATCATATTCCTCTGCCTTCCCCCGCTTCGTATAATAGTCCTTCCAATCAAAAATAAATACATTTTTGAAGGTTCTTGAAATAATCTGAGACCAGTCTGGGTCTTCTTCCTCCAGGGTCATTTTCTGCGAATCGTCAAGCAATTGATATGTCCATCGAGGAACCTTTTTCACAATTTCGTTTAGGTCAAGTCGCTCCTTTATGGTTTTTTGAATTGTTTGGTCCTTTGGTTCAGTTGTACTTGCACCGAATAAATATTGCACTTGATTTTCCGAATCCATTTTTCCTTGGTCTGAAAATACTGATTGTGCCTCAAATGTATCTAGTTTTTGTTCAAATTCTTGGTAATCGGGGAAAAGGGTACCATGAAACTTGTTTATCCACATTTTTTCGTTAGAATCCCCCGCAGGGGTAATTAAATAATCATTTTCCTTCTCATTTTCCTTCTTATTTGCCTTTTTCTTCTTATTTTCCTTTTCCTTCTCATTTTCCTTCTTAACGCTTGGAGGTAATTTCGAGGTTGTTCCGCGAAAGGGCCCATTCAAAAAAGAATCGTACCTTTTAGGCAAGCATTCTTGTGCAGTCTCATCATTACATAATCGAGTCCTTTTTTCGAGTACATCCAAATCAAGAGATCCCCTTTTTAGAGCGTCAATTCGATGGAAAAGGTCGTTGCTCAGACTAGCTCTTTTTTGTTCATTGGTATAAATCCAATGATTATCCAATTCCTCAGAGGGGAGTTTTTCTGGTAGGTACAAAAACCCCTTTCTTTCTATCATTTCAAAAAAGGTTGACAAACTTGGTGGATATGTAAAAGAGATTCTTTGTTTTCCATCACTTCGGCATGTATAAAAAAAATAGTCTGACATTTCAGTTCTTAGAGCCTTTTGAAATCCATCACTTTTTATATATCGCAATGGTCGATTCCATCGGTTATAGTCGAAAAGAAAAGTTACAAGAGGCATTTCTGAACTGAAGAAGCCTTTCTTTTCTTTCAGTTTTTCATCTAGGTTGTTCGAATCTTCCGAAAAAAGGGAAAGGTCTGCCTCGGCGGATCTTTCTTGTCCCTGTTTGGAAGTTGTGTCTATTTCTATATCTGTTTCGTCCGGACTTTGGCCCCTTTCTACCGTTGCCGAGGTTTTTTTTTTTTTCTTTTTTTTATCCTCGGTCCTATTAAGTGACGGAATTCTGCCTAAATAGTAGACACAGGAGAGAAATAATAGAATGGTGAAGATTCGCTCCAGAGAATTTCGAAAGTCTGCCATACGGTAACTATTCAATCTAATAGAACGATTTTGTCGTATCCAGAACAATACCAACTCAAAACCTTTCATGCACAAAATGTGACCAATGAACCAACCAACAAAACTACTTGTTAAAAATAACATCTTGTTGTTGCATCGAAACATATAAATACTGATTACTCGGGGTAAGGTCGAACTCGGCAAAACGAAATGGTTGAATAGTGGAAAAATGATATTAGTAAGGAATACATATTGAGTGTATAAATTACGCATTGCATTTCTAGTGGTCGTTACCGAATCAAAAAATTCTTTGTCATTGCGCCAACAGAAATAAACCAAAAAATAGAGTAGACTTAGGATAGTTATTGTATGAGGTGTACCCAATGCTAGATGGAGAGGTGCATAATAGATCGATATGAACATGATAAGCTGCCCCATCAGAAAACCAGTTGTTGCGGATACATCCTTCTCGCTTCCTTCTTCCATAACCCGAGCTCGGAGAAGCAAGAGATATGAGGGCCCTATGGTCCCTGCAGTCAGAAATCCATAAAAGAGTCCGGCCACAACAACAGAATTGCTTATCTGCATACATAACCGGGCTAGAGTAACTAGTCGAAACATTGTTAACATAAGATTATCCCTCCCTTGGGTTTATTGAGTTTTAAAATGATGGAAATCTTTTTACGTTGAGTATAGATATAGAAGAGTATCGATATAGAAAGATATCGAATAAGACAGTTCGTAGAATTTCCCCTCACTATTTCCACTTACCCCTTCTCAACCGCATAAGATTTCCATAATATTGTTATTTATCTATTAGATAAATCGACTCAAAATAGATTTCATGTAATGAAAAATAGATTTCATGTAATGAAAAATAGATTTCATGTAATAGTTTATCTTTCTTGCCGTCGCCTCCACTTCCCTAAGACAGCGGAGACCGAGCAGTAAAAAAAGCGCAATATTCAGCAAGAGAAACAGTGCCAAAAGGTGTTCTACGAATCCACAGAAACTAACCAAAAGTTTTCCTACCATGACAAAGTAAAGTTCGTTGGTGGATCTTAGAGAAGAAATATATTGAAGGTCGCCCAAGCGGTCGATTACATTCCACCAGCCATATTGGGCTAGGCGCATTTCGAACTGAATCAAACCTTTTACCAAAATTATAGAATCCCAGATTTTCTTTTTCCAAGGTGGCAAAAAATGCCCCATTAGAATTATTATTGTCACCAATATTAATATTGAAACGAAAATTACAGAATTGCTTATCTGCATATTGCTTATCTGCATACATAACCGGGCTAGAGTAACTAGTCGAAACATTGTTAACATAAGATTATCCCTCCCTTGGGTTTATTGAGTTTTAGAATGATGGAAATCTTTTTACGTTGAGTATAGATATAGAAGAGTATCGATATAGAAAGATATCGAATAAGACAGTTCGTAGAATTTCCCCTCACTATTTCCACTTACCCCTTCTCAACCGCATAAGATTTCCATAATATTGTTATTTATCTATTAGATAAATCGACTCAAAATAGATTTCATGTAATGAAAAATAGATTTGCTGTAATAGTTTATCTTTCTTGCCGTCGCCTCTACCTCCCTAAGACAGCGGAGACCAAGCAGTCAAAAAAGCGCAATATTCAGCAAGAGAAACAGTGCCAAAAGGCGTTCTACGAATCCACAGAAACTAACCAAAAGTTTTCCTACCATGACAAAGTAAAGTCCGTTGGTGGATCTTAGAGAAGAAATATATTGAAGGTCACCCAAGCGGTCGATTACATTCCACCAGCCATATTGGGCTAGGCGCATTTCGAACTGAATCAAACCTTTGACCCACCCTAGTTTCCAAAGTCGCCAAAAATTCCCTTTTTTCATCCTTTATTTATTTTATTTATTAATTGTTAATTTATTAGTTGTTATTAGTTTAATTTATTAGTTGTTATTAGTTTATTAGTAAGTATAGCACAAGAGAACAAATGAATTGCCATTACAAAGAAATATAGAAAAACAAGGAAATAACGAATATAAAAGAAATAACGAATCTTTATCTTTATTTTTGTTTCTTTTTTATGATGAAAAAAGGGAATTTTTGGCGACTTTGGAAACTAGGGTGGGTCAAAGGTTTGATTCAGTTCGAAATGCGCCTAGCCCAATATGGCTGGTGGAATGTAATCGACCGCTTGGGTGACCTTCAATATATTTCTTCTCTAAGATCCACCAACGGACTTTACTTTGTCATGGTAGGAAAACTTTTGGTTAGTTTCTGTGGATTCGTAGAACGCCTTTTGGCACTGTTTCTCTTGCTGAATATTGCGCTTTTTTGACTGCTTGGTCTCCGCTGTCTTAGGGAGGTAGAGGCGACGGCAAGAAAGATAAACTATTACAGCAAATCTATTTTTCATTACATGAAATCTATTTTGAGTCGATTTATCTAATAGATAAATAACAATATTATGGAAATCTTATGCGGTTGAGAAGGGGTAAGTGGAAATAGTGAGGGGAAATTCTACGAACTGTCTTATTCGATATCTTTCTATATCGATACTCTTCTATATCTATACTCAACGTAAAAAGATTTCCATCATTCTAAAACTCAATAAACCCAAGGGAGGGATAATCTTATGTTAACAATGTTTCGACTAGTTACTCTAGCCCGGTTATGTATGCAGATAATCAATATGCAGATAAGCAATTCTGTAATTTTCGTTTCAATATTAATATTGGTGACAATAATAATTCTAATGGGGCATTTTTTGCCACCTTGGAAAAAGAAAATCTGGGATTCTATAATTTTGGTAAAAGGTTTGATTCAGTTCGAAATGCGCCTAGCCCAATATGGCTGGTGGAATGTAATCGACCGCTTGGGCGACCTTCAATATATTTCTTCTCTAAGATCCACCAACGAACTTTACTTTGTCATGGTAGGAAAACTTTTGGTTAGTTTCTGTGGATTCGTAGAACACCTTTTGGCACTGTTTCTCTTGCTGAATATTGCGCTTTTTTTACTGCTCGGTCTCCGCTGTCTTAGGGAAGTGGAGGCGACGGCAAGAAAGATAAACTATTACATGAAATCTATTTTTCATTACATGAAATCTATTTTTCATTACATGAAATCTATTTTGAGTCGATTTATCTAATAGATAAATAACAATATTATGGAAATCTTATGCGGTTGAGAAGGGGTAAGTGGAAATAGTGAGGGGAAATTCTACGAACTGTCTTATTCGATATCTTTCTATATCGATACTCTTCTATATCTATACTCAACGTAAAAAGATTTCCATCATTTTAAAACTCAATAAACCCAAGGGAGGGATAATCTTATGTTAACAATGTTTCGACTAGTTACTCTAGCCCGGTTATGTATGCAGATAAGCAATTCTGTTGTTGTGGCCGGACTCTTTTATGGATTTCTGACTGCAGGGACCATAGGGCCCTCATATCTCTTGCTTCTCCGAGCTCGGGTTATGGAAGAAGGAAGCGAGAAGGATGTATCCGCAACAACTGGTTTTCTGATGGGGCAGCTTATCATGTTCATATCGATCTATTATGCACCTCTCCATCTAGCATTGGGTACACCTCATACAATAACTATCCTAAGTCTACTCTATTTTTTGGTTTATTTCTGTTGGCGCAATGACAAAGAATTTTTTGATTCGGTAACGACCACTAGAAATGCAATGCGTAATTTATACACTCAATATGTATTCCTTACTAATATCATTTTTCCACTATTCAACCATTTCGTTTTGCCGAGTTCGACCTTACCCCGAGTAATCAGTATTTATATGTTTCGATGCAACAACAAGATGTTATTTTTAACAAGTAGTTTTGTTGGTTGGTTCATTGGTCACATTTTGTGCATGAAAGGTTTTGAGTTGGTATTGTTCTGGATACGACAAAATCGTTCTATTAGATTGAATAGTTACCGTATGGCAGACTTTCGAAATTCTCTGGAGCGAATCTTCACCATTCTATTATTTCTCTCCTGTGTCTACTATTTAGGCAGAATTCCGTCACTTAATAGGACCGAGGATAAAAAAAAGAAAAAAAAAAAAACCTCGGCAACGGTAGAAAGGGGCCAAAGTCCGGACGAAACAGATATAGAAATAGACACAACTTCCAAACAGGGACAAGAAAGATCCGCCGAGGCAGACCTTTCCCTTTTTTCGGAAGATTCGAACAACCTAGATGAAAAACTGAAAGAAAAGAAAGGCTTCTTCAGTTCAGAAATGCCTCTTGTAACTTTTCTTTTCGACTATAACCGATGGAATCGACCATTGCGATATATAAAAAGTGATGGATTTCAAAAGGCTCTAAGAACTGAAATGTCAGACTATTTTTTTTATACATGCCGAAGTGATGGAAAACAAAGAATCTCTTTTACATATCCACCAAGTTTGTCAACCTTTTTTGAAATGATAGAAAGAAAGGGGTTTTTGTACCTACCAGAAAAACTCCCCTCTGAGGAATTGGATAATCATTGGATTTATACCAATGAACAAAAAAGAGCTAGTCTGAGCAACGACCTTTTCCATCGAATTGACGCTCTAAAAAGGGGATCTCTTGATTTGGATGTACTCGAAAAAAGGACTCGATTATGTAATGATGAGACTGCACAAGAATGCTTGCCTAAAAGGTACGATTCTTTTTTGAATGGGCCCTTTCGCGGAACAACCTCGAAATTACCTCCAAGCGTTAAGAAGGAAAATGAGAAGGAAAAGGAAAATAAGAAGAAAAAGGCAAATAAGAAGGAAAATGAGAAGGAAAATGATTATTTAATTACCCCTGCGGGGGATTCTAACGAAAAAATGTGGATAAACAAGTTTCATGGTACCCTTTTCCCCGATTACCAAGAATTTGAACAAAAACTAGATACATTTGAGGCACAATCAGTATTTTCAGACCAAGGAAAAATGGATTCGGAAAATCAAGTGCAATATTTATTCGGTGCAAGTACAACTGAACCAAAGGACCAAACAATTCAAAAAACCATAAAGGAGCGACTTGACCTAAACGAAATTGTGAAAAAGGTTCCTCGATGGACATATCAATTGCTTGACGATTCGCAGAAAATGACCCTGGAGGAAGAAGACCCAGACTGGTCTCAGATTATTTCAAGAACCTTCAAAAATGTATTTATTTTTGATTGGAAGGACTATTATACGAAGCGGGGGAAGGCAGAGGAATATGATGATAAGGATAAGGATACTACGGATATTTTAATACGTTATTCGAAACAATCAGATTTTAATCGAGATTTAATCAAAGGCTCCGTACGCGCTCAAAGACGTAAAACAGTTACTTGGAAACTATTTCAAACAAATCTGCATTCCCCACTTTTTTTGGACAGAATAGACACAATTTTCTCCCCAATGCTGAAAATTCTGAAAATTCTGAATCCAATCTTTATGAATCCAATCTTTAGGATCTTTAGGAATTGGATAGGAAAAGGCGCGGAAGTGCAAATTTGGGAGTACGAGGAAGACGAGGCACAAGAAGGAGAGGACAAGGCGCAAGAAAGGGGGGTCGAAGCACAAGAAAGGGAGGACGGGCCAGAGGACGAAGCTGAAAAAAGGGAGAACGCGGAGGAGGAGCGACTAGAAATAGCAGAACTGTGGGATAGGACTCCGTATGCGCACGCAGTAAGGGGGTATTTATTACTAGCTCACTCAATTCTTAGAAAATATATTGTATTACCCTCATTGATTATAGCCAAAAACTTCAGCCTTTTTGTATTATTTCCATTTCAATTCCCCCAACAATTCCCCGAGTGGTACAAAGATTGGGACGAAGATTGGAAGGCGTGGGGCAGAGAAATTCATGTTAACTGTACTCACAATGGTGTTACAATATCCGAAACAGAATTTCCGCAAAATTGGTTAACAGACGGTATGCAGATAAAAATCCTCTTCCCTTTCCGTCTTCGGTACAGTTTTCAACTAGGACCCCATCAGAAACGGAAAGAGCCAATGCAACAGAAAAGAAAAAAAGCAAAATCTTCTTTTTTAACAACCTGGGGAATGGAAACGGAAAGGCCTTTTGGTGCTACCCGAGAAGAACCTCATCCTCTTGAACCTATTTATAAAGAATTTGAAAAACGAATTAGAGAAGCGAAAAAAAAAAGTTTTCAATTGTTAACAAAAAAGGAAAAATGGATTCTAGATCCGTTTATCAAAATCAAACAACTTGAAAAAGGAAATCTAAATAACAAGTTTGGAGTGGGGGAAGGGTATGAATTGAATGAAACTCAAAAAAAGAAAAATTTTCTAATAAGGAATCAGATTTTTGATGAATCGTCTAGTCGAATTCAATCGATGGCTTGGACAAAATCTTCACTTACAGAACAAAAAATACAGGATCTGTCTGATAGGACAAGTACAATTAGAAATCAAATTGAAAAAATAACAAACGACAAGAAAACCAAATTTTTAATACCCGATAGAAATATTAGTCCTAGCGAGGCGAGTTTTGCTAAGAAAAGAGTAGACTCCTCAAAAAACCTTTGGCAAATAGTAAAAAGAAGAAATGTGAGATTAATACGGAAAGGTCGCGTTTTTTTGGTATTGTTCATTGAAAGTCTTTTTTCTCAAATTCTCATTCATATTTCGAACCATATTGTCGAAATGTGTCTTGAATTACTTCAATTAAAACAAAGAATTCTTGATACATACAGTTACTTTAAGCAAAATACATACAGTTACTTTAAGCAAACAAATCACGAAGGAATTGATGAAAATCCAATGAATTGGATTTTGACTATAAAAAAGAAGTTTTCTAATATTGGTAATAAAAATTCAAAGACTTTTTGTGAGATAGTTTCCTTGTCACAAGCATATGTATTTTACAAATTATCACAAAGACCTGGTATTTACAAATATCCCTTGAAATTTGTCCTTCAATATTCTCGAACATCTGTTTTTCTTAAAGAGAGAATAAAGAATTTTTTTGGAACACAAGGAATATTTCATTTCAAATCAAGGCATAAAGAACATGGAAATGCAGAATTGACTGAATGGAAAAACTGGTTAAGTAGCCACTATCAATATGATTTATCTCAGACTAGCTTGTCTAAATTTATGTCCCAAAAGTGGCGAAATCGGATCAATCAAAGTCGTAAGATTCAAAATCTAGATACACCAAGTTTGGATTCATATGAAAAAAACCAATTAATTCTTTTTGAGAAACAAAAAAAAAAAAGAGCTTCATTATCGGTTAAAACAAAAACCGAGAAATTAAAAAAACATTACAAATATAATCTTTTATCACATAAATATATTAATTATGGAGAACGAAAGGATTTTTCTATTTATGGATTGCCATTACAAGGAAATGAAGGTCACGGTATTTCCTCGAAGTACATCACGTATAAACCTGATTTTTTTTCTATCCGGAGATATAGTAGAAAAAATTCGGATAGAAAATATTTGGATTGGCAAATCATCTGTTTTCTAAAGACGAGACATATTGAGACCTGGATCAATAAAAAAACTAAGATTGCGACTCATTATTCTCCAATAATTAATACAATTGATAAAAAAGATCTTTTTTATTATGCGATTCATAAACAAGTCAAGTCATCCCAAAACAAAAATGAATCCCAAAACAAAAATGAATCCCAAAACAAAAATAAAATAAAAAACCATCCTTTTGACTGGATGGGAATGAATAAAGCAAGACTAACTCAAACTCAGCGCAGTAAGAAATCGATTTATGAAAAATATAGGATGAACCCGTGGATCATACCAATCAAATTACTTCTTTTCGAGTTTAATAACAATCAAAACATCCGTGATAGTCGTGAAAAAAAAAATACCAAAAAAGAAAATACCAAAAAAGAAAAAGAAAAAAAGGATCTTGAATTAGAGAATCAAGAAAAAAAAAAATTAGAGAATCAAGAAGAAAACAAATCGCCTGGCCAAGAAAATCCTAGATTAAATCGACCAACCCAAGGGAAGACTAATCAACCAAATCAACAACAAGATGTTAAACAAGAGTCTGGCGCATCAGACATTGAAAAAGATAAAAAGCAGAAAACGCAAGGGACGAAGAAGTGGAAACCACTAACCGACCTAGACATCTTCCTGCAAAAGAAAAGTTACATGGGTTTTCAGTTGACATGGACCAATCTTTTTGAGGAAAATGTAATCACTGTTATCAATATCTCTAGTTTCCTGCTTAGGATGAGAGATCCAAGGGAACTGGCTATATCCTTTTTTCGAAGAAAAGAAATGCCTCTGTCGATTCTAAAGTATGAGAAACCTAAACTGACTCTGGAAAGTGAATCTGAACTGACTCTGGAAAGTGAACCTGAACTGACTCTGGAAAGTGAACTTAAACCTACTCTGGAAAGTGAACTTAAACCTACTCTGGAAAGTGAACTTAAACCTACTCTGGAAAGTGAACTTAAACCTACTCTGGAAAGTGAACTTAAACCTACTCTGGAAAGTGAACTTAAGCTTACTCTGGAAAGTGAACTTAAACCTACTCTGGAAAGTGAACTTAAGCTTACTCTGGAAAGTGAACCTGCACCTCCAATTCTATTTCCTAAAGCACTAAACAGTGGAGAAATAGTAATCAAACTAGTTCGTATACCTAAAAAATGGGATGGTCCATTAATTATGTATCAAACCATAGCTCTTTCATTGATCTATAAGAATAAACACCCAATTACTATTAATAGAAAAACGAATCGAAAATGCCAAGAAAAACAAAATGTTGATAGGAATAATTTTTCTGAATTCATTACAAAAACAAAAGAGGAAAAGATGGTTGGTAATATAGATGAAAATAGTTATGATTTGCTTGTTCCTGAAAACATTTCATCTCCTAGACGTCGTAGAGAATTGCGAATTCTAATTTGTTTAAATTGCGGGAAGGGAAATCTAGATATTGTGGGTAAAAAGAAAGTATTTTGCAACGAGAACAACGTAAGGAACTGTAGTCCACTTTTAACTAATAGTAAGCATCTTGATATAGATACAACTCAATTCATGAAATTGAAAGTTTTTCTTTGGCCAAATTACCGATTAGAAGATTTAGCTTGTATGAATCGCTATTGGTTTGATACTAGTAATGGTAGCCGTTTCAGTATGTTAAGGATACAGATGTATCCACGCTTGAGAATTGGTTGATAATTTACTTATCAATCGAAGCAAATCCCAGCGAGTTCTTTACAAGACCTAGACCTGCACTTGATCACAATAGCTGGAAATTCGGGTACAAGATACAGCTTCCTCCGAACACATACATAAGATCTCTTTCTTATGTATGTGGAACCGTGAGCTGTGGATCAATGCATTCAGTGCATTTTCAGTAGAGCTAGTTTCCATTTCAAATCGATCCGCGGATGTCTGAAACCGAAACACAAGGATCTCTATTTATGGAAATTTACATAGTGAAATCCGATGAAGCAGATGCTTTTTTTCGATCTTATCTAATCAATTGGATGACTGATTCCGCAAGGTTCCAATAATATAATAATGGGGCTATGAGAGTTACTTTAGATAGAGTTGTGGAATATGTTACAAGATACAGTTTCCTCCGAACACATACATAAGAGCTTTTCTCTTTCTTATGTATGTGGAACTGTGATCTGTGGATATGGGTTTCGCGGTTTTGTGGGTGGAGAATTATACGTTACTATGCATAGACGAATCCAATTTCAAATTGGATTGATTATTAATTAATTAAATCAACATTAGTGTGTATTGTATCCTAAATGAAAATGAATGTCATTATTTTTATTGATTGGTCAAATCGATATCTGTAATCTGTAGAAACTAAAAAAAAAATAAGGAAGGGAGGGAGAAGGACTCTTTTTATGGTAAAAAGTACATTCATTTCAGTTATTTCGCAAGAAGAAAACAAGGGGTCTGTTGAATTTCAAGTATTCAGTTTCACCAATAAACTAAAGAAAGTAACTTCACATTTGAAATTACACAAAAAAGATTATTTATCTCAGAGAGGTCTACAGAAAACTCTGGGAAAACGTCAACGGTTGCTAACCTATTTGTCAAATAAAAATAGAGTACGTTATAAAGAATTAATAGATCAGTTGGATATTCGGGAGTTAAAAACTCGTTAAGTTAAGTGATAAGTTAATTGGAAGAGCCCTTGTAGCATTATTTGATTTTTCAGAGCTCGAATTTTGATGAACTCTATTTCGTTTTCAGCAATTCATAGAATACTGATCCTGAATCGGGGAAAACGCATATGAATGTACCGACTACAAAAAAAGACCTCATGATAGTCAATATGGGTCCTCACCACCCATCAATGCATGGCGTTCTTCGCCTCATCATTACTCTCGACGGTGAAAATGTTATTTACTGTGAACCTATATTGGGTTATTTACACAGAGGGATGGAAAAAATTGCGGAAAACCGAACAATTATACAATATCTACCTTATGTAACACGTTGGGATTATTTAGCGACTATGTTTACAGAGGCAATAACAGTAAACGCCCCAGAACGTTTGGGAAATATTCAAGTACCTAAAAGAGCTAGCTATATCAGAGTCATTATGTTGGAATTGAGTCGGATAGCTTCTCATCTGTTATGGCTCGGCCCTTTTATGGCAGATATTGGTGGGCAGACGCCTTTCTTCTATATTTTCAGAGAGAGAGAATTGATATATGATCTATTCGAAGCTGCCACAGGTATGCGACTGATGCATAATTTTTTTCGTATCGGAGGAATCGCTGCTGATTTACCTCATGGTTGGGTAGATAAATGTTTGGATTTCTGTGAGTATTTTTTAACAGGAATTGCTGAATATCAAAAGCTTATTACGCGGAATCCTATTTTTTTGGGCCGAGTTGAAGGAGTGGGCATTATTAGTGGGGAGGAAGCCATAAATTGGGGTTTATCTGGGCCAATGCTACGGGCTTCCGGACTCCAATGGGATCTTCGTAAAATTGATCATTATGAGTGTTATGATGAATTTGATTGGGAAGTACAATGGCAAAAAGAGGGGGATTCATTAGCCCGTTATTTCGTCCGAATCAGTGAAATGATGGAATCCATAAAAATGATTCAACAAGCTCTAGAAGGACTTCCTGGGGGGCCCTATGAGAATTTAGAAGTCCGGCGCTTTGGCAGAGAAAGGGATTCAGAGTGGAATGATTTTGAATATCGATTCATTAGTAAAAAACCATCTCCGGCTTTTGAATTGTTGAAACAAGAGCTTTATATGAGAGTGGAGGCTCCAAAGGGAGAATTGGGAATTTTTCTGATAGGGGATCAGAGTCTTTTTCCCTGGAGATGGAAAATTCGTCCACCGGGTTTTCTCAATTTGCAAATTCTTCCTCAGCTAGTTAAAAGAATGAAATTGGCGGATATTATGACGATACTAGGGAGTATAGATATCATTATGGGAGAAGTTGATCGTTGAAATGATAATTGATACAACGGAAGTACGGGCTATTAATTCTTTTTCTCGATTGGAATCCTTAAAAGAGGTGTATGGACTCACACGCTTGCTTGTACCTATTTTTATTCCTCTATTTGGAATCACAATAGGGATATTCATAATTGTGTGGTTAGAAAGAAAAATATCTGCAGGAGTACAACAACGTATAGGACCTGAATACGCAGGTCCTTTTGGAATTCTGCAAGCTCTAGCCGATGGGACAAAACTCCTTTTTAAAGAGGATCTTCTACCATCTAGAGGAGATATTCGTTTATTTAGTCTCGGACCGTCCATAGCAGTTATATCCATTTTACTAAGTTATTCAGTAATTCCTTTTAGCTACCGGCTTGTTCTAGCGGATCTCAGTATAGGTGTTTTTTTATGGATTGCTGTTTCAAGTATTGCTCCTTTTGGACTTCTTATGTCAGGATATGGTTCGAATAATAAATATTCCTTTTTAGGTGGTCTACGAGCTGCTGCTCAATCGATTAGTTATGAAATACCATTAACTCCATGTGTTTTATCCATATCTCTACGTGCGATTCGTTTGGACATGAGCTGTTACCTATTTCTTTGATTTCTAGGAAAGAAAGAAGTGAAATGGATTGAGTAGATATCTTCATTTTTTGATTCATCATTCCGGATAATGAACTCAATCAGATAAGTTCTATGAGTGAAACAAAACAGCTTATAAATTTGCAGTAAAAAGATGAAGTCTCATTCCCTATGTGCGAGAGTTAAGCATCCATAAGCATAATAAATTACCCCAAGATTAGTTGATTAGCAATCAGGGTTTGACGCGGTTAGAAAAGAGCAACTATATGGAGTTTTCACTATTGTCTGTCATAACGGGGTTTTGGCAAAAATGAGTGGGCGGTTAGGAATACTAAGGTACATAATGGATTCGTAATGGAGATAATCTAAGTTACCTAAATAGGTCTCTCCGCATAAAAGGAATTGGGGTGGGGGCTTTAAGTTAGTAGAAACGATCAAGCAGTACTTCCCCAGGATCCCGATCCTGAGTATGCTCCTACCCATTGGTTAAAGAAATGGCTATCAGAAACGAAGTAACCTTTTTTTAGAGCTTCCTTGTCTTTTTCTATGAAATGTGAAAGAAGAACCGGAACGAAAGAAATATGCAATAGAAAAGAAAAATACGAAATATTTGATCTATATCATACAGAGAGAATTATTCTCATGATTCCTGAACTAATGTAATGCCTAATCTTTTTTCGTAATCGAAAAAAGGTCGCAATTGATACAATGAGTATTTTCTTTTTATTGAAGGATTAAGGTATTACGGAACTAAGCGAAATTACATTTTTTGAAATTCGAAATATACATTAGAAATAGAAAGGGTGAGATCAATTCAGAAGCATCTTTTTGTTATTATAGCCGACAGAATTGGATTGGTATAATGTGGGACTCTTCGATCCATCTTTCCTCTATCTACTCAACTACTATATCGAGAGAATAACGAGCCCGTCCTTAGATTTTTTTATGACGACCACTGAGGAGCCGTATGAGGTGAAAGTCTCATGTACGGTTCTGCAATAGCGATGGCAGCAGTGATGTTATCACCGACTATGATTATCTAACAGTTCAAGTACAGTTGAAATAGTTGAGGCACAGTCCAAATATGGTTTTTGGGGTTGGAATCTGTGGCGTCAACCTATAGGATTTACGGTTTTTCTAATTTCTTCCCTAGCCGAATGTGAAAGATTACCCTTTGATTTACCAGAAGCGGAGGAAGAATTAGTAGCAGGTTATCAAACCGAATATTCGGGTATCAAATTTGGTTTATTTTACGTTGCTTCCTATCTAAATCTACTAGTCTCTTCATTATTTGTAACAGTTCTTTACTTGGGCGGTTGGAATCCCTCTATTCCGTTCCTATTCATTCCTCATTTTTTCCGAATAAATGAACTGAGTGGAGTCTTTGGAACAACAATTGGTATTTTCATTACATTAGCAAAAGCTTATTTGTTCCTGTTCATTTCTATCACAACAAGATGGACTTTGCCTAGGATGAGAATGGACCAATTATTAAATCTTGGGTGGAAATTTCTTTTACCTATTTCCCTCGGGAATCTCTTATTGACAACTTCTTTCCAACTCCTTTCGCTGTAAAGACATAAGACATTCATTGTATTTTTGATTCATAAGTTTTCTTAAACAAGAGAAAGAAAATGTCAATTATTCCTAGAGATTTACGATATGCTTCCTATGATAACTGGGTTCATGAATTATGGTCACCAAGCCGTAAGAGCTGCAAGGTATATCGGCCAAAGTTTCATAATTACCTTATCTCATACGAGTCGTTTACCTGTAACTATTCAATATCCCTATCAAAAATGGATTCCATCAGAGCGTTTCCGCGGTCGAATCCACTTTGAATTTGATAAATGCATTGCTTGTGAAGTATGTGTTCGTGTATGTCCTATAGATCTACCCACTGTTGATTGGAGATTGGAACCCGAAATTCGAAAGAAACGATTACTTAATTATAGTATTGATTTCGGAATATGTATATTTTGTGGTAATTGTGTCGAGTATTGTCCAACAAATTGTTTATCAATGACTGAGGAATATGAACTTTCTACTTATAATCGTCACGAATTGAATTATAATCAAATTGCCTTGGGTCGGTTACCAATGTCAGTAATTGGAGATTCCTTAATTCGAACCATTATGACTTCGACTCAAATCAAATAAAAAATGGGTAAACCGCTTGATTCAATTACCAATTACTCCAATTTCCGATTACTATTACTAAATACTAAAGGAGCAAATCTTCCATTCTGCTCGGCGAATAAGTAAAAGTCCTAGCTATTGATGTCAGATTCATTGCTCAGAATCATGTCTTGCAAAAATACATTATCCGTGATTTTTTCGAAATCTACATCTCTCTAAATTAAGAATATTTATTATATATCTAGAGAATTTCTATATCAACCCCCAATCTAGGATTGGATTCCATTCAGAGCATATCCTAAAAAGAGTCGGGTAACCTATTTTTTCCCGGTCTGGTCAAAAAGATCATGAACCATTTAAGCTTATTTCTCTATTATTTGCCATATAATGGATTTCACTGGACCAATACATGATTTTCTTTTAGTATTTTTGGGATCGGTTCTTCTATTAGGAGGTCTGGGAGTGGTATTACTTACCAATCCCATTTTTTCTGCCTTTTCCTTGGGGTTGGTTCTGGTTTGTATATCCCTATTCCATATTCCATCGAATTCCCATTTTGTAGCTGCTGCACAGCTCCTTATTTACGTAGGGGCCATAAATGTGTTAATCGTATTCGCTGTGATGTTCATGAATGATTCAGAATATTACAAGGATTTCGGTCTTTGGACCGTTGGAGAAGGAGTCACTTCCCTGGTTTGTACAAGTCTTTTTGTTTCACTAATTACTACTGTCCCAGATACTTCATGGTACGGGATTATTTGGACTACAAGATCAAACCAGATTTTAGAGCAGGATTTTGTAAATAATGGTCAACAAATTGGGACTCATTTATCAACAGATTTTTTTCTTCCCTTTGAACTCATTTCTATAATTCTTTTAGTTGCCTTAATAGGTGCAATTGTTATGGCACGTCAGTAATAAAAAGAAGGAGTTCGAATGAAAGAGTTCTGTCCTCTCAAAAGACTTCCTTCTTATCACACCCATTTTCCTTCACTTCAATTCCATTTTTCATGTATAAAATAGAAATGGTTTTAGTTCACTCTATTCTAGTACCAATACCTTCCTTTGTTCTGCACTTGTGAGATTCTAGTCAATAAAATGGATTAAGGTGGAGTTTTTGTTCCTATTGAAAGCAAATAAATCCAGATTGATAAGGGGTTGGTCAATGATGCTTGAACATGAGCTTGTTTTGAGTGCCTATTTATTTTCTATCGGTATTTATGGATTGATCACAAGTCGAAATATGGTCAGAGCACTTATGTGTCTTGAGCTTATACTGAATGCGGTTAATTTGAATTTCGTAACATTTTCTGATTTCTTTGATAGTCGCCAATTAAAAGGAGACATTTTCGCGATTTTTGTGATAGCTATTGCAGGCGCTGAAGCCGCTATTGGACCTGCGATTGTTTCGTCAATTCATCGTAACAGAAAATCCACTCGTATCAATCAATCGAACTTGCTGAATAAATAGCGGTAATCATCTAAATACTGAATAGAATATTCACCAATTCAAATTGGTATGTACGATAGAAACAAACATAGGCCCATGTTTGCTAAAACGTAATAAATCAAAGTATCTTGGACCGCTATCATGAGCAGATCCAGAAGTAGATTGATTCGAAATCGATTCTGGTAAACCCTCGATTCGTCTGGTGTCTACCATATATGATTCCTTTATGATTTTACTAGATCGAAAATTTATGACGTTCAAAAAGTGGATAGATACCATGTCACATTCAGTAAAGATTTATGATACATGTATAGGGTGTACTCAATGTGTGCGAGCCTGCCCCACAGATGTATTAGAAATGATACCTTGGGACGGATGTAAAGCTAAGCAAATTGCTTCTGCCCCAAGAACGGAAGACTGTGTAGGTTGTAAGAGGTGTGAATCCGCTTGTCCAACAGATTTCTTGAGTGTCCGGGTTTATTTATGGCATGAGACAACGCGAAGCATGGGGCTAGCTTATTGATACGTTCTAGAAAACTCTACTTGAACCCATTTTTTTCTCCTTACCGACAAAAACCCGTACTCGATCAAATTATTTCGAGCACGGGTTTTTTGGTCAAAGTGTATCTTGTCTTTACCACGAATTCTTTTCCTTGGTTAACAATAATTGTGATTTTGCCGATATCCGCGGGTTCTTCCATTTTCTTTTTTCCTCATAGGGGAAATAAGATGATTCGGTGGTATACTCTATCTATATGCGCAATCGATCTACTTCTAACGACCTATGCATTCTGTTATCATTTCCAATTTGACGATCCCTTAATCCAATTAGAACAGGATTTTAGATGGATCCATTTTTTGGATTTTCACTGGAGACTCGGAATCGATGGACTTTCCATCGGACCCGTTTTACTGACGGGATTCATCACTACTTTAGCGACTTTAGCGGCTCGGCCAGTGACTCGGGATTCACGATTGTTCCATTTCCTGATGTTAGCAATGTACAGCGGCCAAATAGGATCATTTTCTTCTCGAGATCTTTTACTTTTTTTTATCATGTGGGAGTTCGAATTAATTCCTGTTTACCTACTTCTATCCATGTGGGGAGGAAAGAAACGTTTGTACTCAGCTACAAAGTTTCTTTTGTACACTGCGGGGGGTTCTGTTTTTCTATTAATGGGAGTTCTGGGCATGGGTTTCTATGGTTCCAACGAAGCAACCTTACATTTTGAAACCTCAGCGAATCAATCGTATCCGGTGGCATTGGAAATACTATTCTATTTTGGATTTCTTATTACTTATGCTGTCAAATCACCGATTATACCCTTACATACATGGTTACCAGATACCCATGGGGAGGCACATTACAGTACGTGTATGCTTCTAGCCGGAATCTTATTAAAAATGGGAGCGTATGGATTGGTTCGGATCAATATGGAATTCTTACCCCACGCTCATTCTATATTTTCTCCCTGGTTGATGATAATAGGTACAGTTCAAATAATCTATGCAGCTTCAACATCTCCTGGCCAACGCAATTTAAAAAAGAGAATAGCCTATTCTTCTGTATCTCATATGGGTTTTACAATTATAGGAATTGGTTCGATAACCGATACAGGACTAAATGGAGCCATTTTACAAATCATTTCTCACGGATTTATTGGTGGTGCGCTTTTTTTCTTGGCAGGAACGAGTTACGATAGAATACGTCTTGTTTATCTCGACGAAATGGGCGGAATAGCTATCCCAATGCCTAAAATATTTACAATGTTCAGTAGCTTCTCGATGGCTTCTCTTGCATTGCCGGGAATGAGTGGTTTTGTTGCCGAATTGGTAGTCTTTTTTGGAGTAATTACCAGTCCAAAATCTCTTTTAATGCCAAAAATACTCATTACTTTTGGAATGGCAATTGGAATGATAGTAACTCCTATTTATTCATTATCTATGTCACGCCAGATGTTCTATGGATACAAGCAATTTCCCGCCCCAAACTCTTCTTTTTTGGATTCTGGACCACGAGAACTTTTTGTTTCGATCTGTATCTTTCTACCCGTAATAGGGATTGGTATTTATCCGGATTTCCTTCTCTCACTATCCGTTGACAAGGTAGAAGCTATCCTATCGAATTACTTTTATTCGATAAGATAGTTTTCATGAATAAGATAGAAAATAATGCTATGATTTCAAAAACCATTCGCTGGACAATGAAAAAAAAGAAGTCTTCTTTTTCCTTATCTTAAGGAAAAAGAAAATGAAGTCCATTCGAATCAGATACGTTTGGAGTTTTTGAGAACCATTTGCATCCAGTAGTGATTCAAATGGTTCTAAAAAACTCACACAAACTTCAGACTATGTTCCTCTAGATTGGGTCGCTTCTTCAATTCGATGTTAATGTGAATGAGCCATAACTATGTAATCCTATTCCTAATAGATTGACCCCAAAATAACATAGCCAAATTATAAGAAATCCAAGAGAAGCCACAATTGCGGAATTCGTGCCTTGAACATTTTGATTTGTTCTCATATGTAAATAAATTGCAAATAGGGTCCAAGTAATAAATGCCCAAGTTTCCTTGGGATCCCAATTCCAATATGACCCCCATGCCTCATTAGCCCATACCGCGCCCGAAAGAATACCTATGGTTAAAAAGAGAAACCCTAGACTAATGACACGATAACTCCAACGATCCAATTGCTGAATCAACTGATACATGTGATAATTTCTAAATGAAAGAAAAAAAGTGTTTCGTAAAACACTGCCTCTTTCATTTGCGTATTGGATCTCATCAAAAACAAATGACCCTGTTAATAAATGATTTCTTTTGCCAAAAATATCTATGCGTGTTCGAAATGTAATGACTAGAAGCGCTACTGAGAATAACGAGCCGCATAAAAGAGCTGCATAGCTCAATACCATCATACTTACGTGCATCATTAACCACTGAGATTGGAGAGCAGGTACTAATATTGTGGATTGATGCATTTCTGATAAAAGACCAGAAGTAACAAAGCCTTGAGTCAAAATAGTACTTGGCGCGGTTATTGCGCTTAAATGGGTTTTTTGATTCCTAAAATGTGGAACCATATGAATAATGGAAAAACCCCACGAAAGAAACATTACTGATTCATATAAATCACTTAAGGGGAAATGTCCCGAAGAAATCCAACGAGTAACTAACAATCCTGTTATACAGAAAAAGGTAGCTATCATGCCTTTTTCTGACGAATTAGAGAGTCCTAGCGTTTCGTAGACTAATAATAAGGTTAGTAAATAAATACTAATTACAATTGAAACGATCGAAAAAGAAATGTGAGTGAATATATGTTGTAAAGTCGAGAATATCATAAAAAAATCCTAAAATAAAAAAGAAAAGAGGGATCCTTCAAGACTGGAATGGAAATAAGGAATTCCATTCATTATTCATTATAATGATTTATTGTATCTCTTTTCGAAGATGCCGCCACTCGGACTCGAACCGAGATGCTCTAGCACTGCTTCCTAAGAGCAGCGTGTCTACCGATTTCACCATGGCGGCTTACTCAAAAACATAATAGCCCATCCATATTCAATCGTCGAGATTCTAAGGAGTCAATTCAATCAAATCTTTTTTAGGGAATCTGACAATCAATGAAAAAACACTCGTTTCAATTACTAATTGAACATTCAACAATCATTCGTATTGTGGGATCGTAGGGTGTTAGGTTTCACTTTCACAAAGAGCTTTCCATTGGTTTCACTTCGCCTGGCATGGAAATGCAGCAGTTGGAACTAGATAGTTCTGTCCTCTATCCAGGCATAGAACTAAAAGGTTTCAATCTTTCTCGGAATTTTAGCGTACTTCAAAAAAAAATTCTATATTTCTAAAGAAAAGAAAGCTCTCAAGATCTATATTCTATATATAGATATAGATCTTGATGGATTCCACAGCCCAAATATAGGACCCTTATTTGGACTACATATTAGGAATACATAATCCAAAAAAATCCTTCCTAAAGGAAAAAGAAGACTTTTCTTTTCGTTAGTGGATTATGAAAAGTGAATCGATGAGGAAAATGACAACCCCCATCTCACAAATTAGAAAAACCTACTAAAAAGAAAGCGAAAACTTTGTATCTTGTCCTTCACTACTTCGTCAAAAAATGGAGAATACAGTAAGCAGAGGACTTCTTATTCTGCATACCGCAATAACCAGTCCCGTCTCGTATTGATCCGTTGAAAAGAAAAATATGAGTTAATGGAAATCCTTCATTTTAGACATAACAATTCAGGGAGTCATATTGATTCAGATTCTTCCAAGACTTGGTTCTTTTTTTTTTTGTCGTACAAAAAACTTTTTGAATTCCCGGTAGAAAGAGATTTCGCTAATGAAAATGCTTTTCTCGCTGCCCAATACCCCTTTTTTTTCCAAATATTTTTACGAATACGCTTTTTTGACAGAGAAGTACGTTTCTTTGGAACCGCCATTCAAAAATGAGGAGGTTGCTCATTGTTTAGAGTTGGATGTGAAAGACATGTATTGTTCGGATTATTATTCTTTTTATTTTATTCTATTTATTCTCTAAATGATACTTCCTTGATAACATACTAATGGATATACGCGTGCCTCGCATAGAATATTCCTAGGTAAAAAATGGGATAGGTTCTTTTTTAGGGGAACCTTTTTTACAACATACAATATCCGAAGAAAGAAGAATTCCTACTGATTGGTACCTTTCTATCCGAACCCTCATTCGAATCTATATCTATATCGTAAGAAAGGTTTTCGAATTCCCCCTAAATACTTAGTTCCACTATAGCTCGTCCGGGGTCGCCGGGGAGCTCGCGTCCTGCCCCGCAGCGCTGGATTCTCCTTCGCCTGGCGCAGTGAGCCGGTTTCTTCAACCTATTGAGACCAGTTATCCCTCCAAAAGCCACTGCAAAGGCGCTGGCCACTTTTCCCAACCAATTATCTCACATGGTACGTACCCCCTCCCTTTTCCCGGTCAGTCCCTACCTAGACAGTAGGAAACTTTCAAAATAACCGGGAATTCTGAATAGCTAACACATTTGTCTTAGAATATGCCGGGCGGATCCTGCCACGGAAGCCCGAAATCTTGTTCTTCGCCCGGCGCAATCAGTCGATTGCCTGAACCGGAAGGAGGGGCCGTCCGGTCCTCGTGGAGTCTCCTCAGGTTGATGGAACTTTGTCTCAAGTTAACTGCAGGGAGTTGACTGTTCCTGTGGATGTGGAGGGATGCAGTTCGACCCGTTCCGTTGTTTGGGGCCGGGGCCTCCACTAATACTAATCGGGACTTCCTTTCGTCTAAAATGGAAAGTTCTGCCGTTAACACGCAACAAGATTCATAGAATCCCCTAGCGACACCCTTTTCCAGTCGTAGGAATGAATTTAGGGGCTCTAGATCGCTGGAATCTTCCCCCTCAAGTGCGCGCTGGCGTCGTAACAGATCCTCGCCAGATTGTAACCGGCGAAACGATTCGTTGAAAAGTAACCAGTGTTTTGCTGACTCGAACCTTTTTCTTTGAATTAGAAAGTCTATCCGCTGAATTGCTTCAGCAGTATCCAAATTTCGAACCCAACGATCCCCATAAGTATGGCGATTATTCCAATAAGACCTTGGGATTGGTACACACCGACAGCAAAAGACCAAGACTCCGCCCCAGAAAGACCAAAAGACAAATTTCCACACTCCTAGGACAAACTCAGAAAACCATTTTCGCAAATTCAACGGACTCACGCAGAAACTAAACAATACGTGAACTCGCCGAAACCATTTGACGACCAAACTAATCTTCCACATTTAAGCCACCTCCCGTGGTTTTTTTTAATACAACTCTACCATTACCCGGCCAATCCCTAATTCGACCGGTAGGGATTCTACTTAGGAGTCATGAATACCTAAACAGATCTCTTTAGGCGGATTCATGATCGAATCATAGATTATAACTCGACTCAAGGGTTGATACCACCAAAACGGAATCAACCCATAATACTCACAGAGGAGAAGATCGCCCAGCTTTTCCTTTCATGGATCAAATCAGGTTTGATCTTCGTCTTGGAGCTTCACTTTTGCACTTTCCAAAAGGGAAATCTTGAAGTACAAGCGTGGAATTTCTTTGGATAGCATGACACTCTTATGAGTGTTTATGGCTTTGTCTAACCACCCACGGAGTTGTTCGTTCTTTGGACCATTTTTAGGAATGGCGTTTCCCAAATTTCTACACTCCTAGGACAAACTCAGAAAACCATTTTCGCAAATTCAACGGACTCACGCAGAAACTAAAAAATACGTGAACTCGCCGAAACCATTTGACGACCAAACTAATCTTCCACATTCAAGCCACCTCCCGTGGTTTTTTTGACTTTTCGAATGGAAATCTTTTTACGTTGAGTATAGATATAGAAAGCTATAGAATAATACAGTTCGGAGAATGAGAAGTCCCGATATACACAATTGAACCACTCACTCTACAAGTAAACTCTACAAGTAGGCACGCTACCGTTTACATTCGGGTAATGATCCGATCGCGGCGCCATTTACAATCTACTCGCTAATTCGGTTAAAAGCAATTCCCAAGATGGATTTCAGACTATCTCCCAATTCTCATCTTTCAATTCGCAGCGCAGTGACAGTTAGTGAAGTAATAGGTATCGTAGAGTTTCCTCGAAGCCTAGGCAGCTTACTCCACGCAATCAGAATTAGTGAATTATCCCGAATAAACTAATACCCAGGTCTTCTTTTGATTGGGTCGAGTTATTGATGGATCCTATGACCCATATCAGAATCAAGTACGAGAATTCTTTTTACTTGTTCTATGAATCGAAATTCTTGTAAGAATTCATGGAATGATTGAAAATAGAAAATTCTAAAAATTCTATTTGAGTTCTTTCCTATTTTTCTTTTTTTATTTATTTGATTGTTCCTTCCGAAAGAGATAAGAGCTGGTGAATCGGAAACAATTCAATTACTCAATTACTAAGAATAGAAAAAACTTTGATTTTCTTATGGAACATACATATCAATATGCATGGATCATCCCTTTCGTTCCGCTTCCGGTTCCTCTAGCAATAGGAGTGGGACTTCTTCTTGTTCCAACGACAACAAAAAATCTGCGCCGCATGTGGGCTTTTCCTAGTGTTTTATTACTAAGTATAGTTATGCTTTTTTCGGCCGACCTGGCGATTCAGCAAATAAACGGGAGTTCTATTTATCAATATGTAGGGTCTTGGACCATCCATCATGATTTTTCCTTAGAGTTTGGCGACTTGATCGATCCACTGACTTCTATTATGTCAATATTAATTACTACTGTTGGAATCTTAGTTCTTATTTATAGTGACAATTATCTGTCTCATGATCAAGGATATTTGAGATTTTTTGCTTCTATGAGTTTTTCCAATGCTTCCATGTTGGGATTAGTTACGAGTTCTAATTTGATACAAATTTATATTTTTTGGGAATTAGTTGGAATGTGTTCCTATCTATTAATAGGTTTTTGGTTCACGCGACCAATTGCGTCAAATGCTTGTCAAAAAGCATTTGTAACTAATCGTGTGGGGGATTTTGGTTTATTATTAGGAACCTTAGGTCTTTATTGGATAACAGGTAGTTTCGAATTTCGAGACTTGTTCAAAATAGTCAATAACTTGATTGAGAATCATGGGATAAATTCTTTATTTCTGACTCTGTGTGCCGCCCTATTATTCCTCGGTGCAATTGCGAAATCGGCACAATTCCCCCTTCATGTATGGTTACCTGATGCCATGGAGGGACCCACTCCGATTTCGGCTCTTATACATGCTGCTACTATGGTAGCAGCGGGCATTTTTCTTGTAGGCCGGCTTCTACCTCTTTTCGCAGTTATACCGTACGTAATGAATCTCATTTCTTTGATAGGTATAATAACAGTACTCTTAGGAGCGACTTTGGCTCTGGCTCAAATAGACATTAAGAGAAGTTTAGCTTATTCTACAATGTCACAATTGGGTTATATTATGTTAGCTTTCGGTATGGGGTCTTATCAAGCTGCTTTATTTCATTTGATCACTCATGCCTATTCGAAAGCATTATTATTTTTAGGCTCTGGATCCATTATTCATTCAATGGAAAGAATTATTGGATATTCTCCAGATAAAAGTCAGAATCTGGCTCTTATGGGGGGTTTCAAAAAATATGTGCCAATTACAAAAACTGCTTTTTTGTTAGGTACACTTTCTCTTTGTGGCATTCCACCTCTTGCTTGTTTTTGGTCAAAAGACGAAATTCTTAACGATAGTTGGTTGTATTCACCTATTTTCGCGATCATAGCTTGTTCCACAGCAGGATTAACTGCATTCTATATGTTTCGGATCTATTTACTTACCTTTGAAGGGCATTTAAACGTTTATTTTCAAAATTTCAGTGGAAAAAAAAATAGCTCGTTCTATTCAATAGCCATATGGGGTAAAGAAGGAAGGAAAGGAATTAACAAAGATCTTCTTTTATCCACAATGAATAATAATGAGAGGGCTTCCTTTTTTTCGAAAAAAAGAGATCCAATGGGTCCAATGGGTGGGAATGTACAAAATAGGAGGCGATCCTTTATGAAAATGACTCATTTTGTCAATATCAATAAAGAAATTCCCCCATATCCTCATGAATCGCATAATACTATGCTATTGCCGCTGCTTGGGTTGGCTCTATTTAGTTTGTGTGTTGGATCTATAGGAATTCCTTTCGATCAAGGAGGAATGGATTTCAATAGGAATATATTATCCAAATGGTTAACTCCGTCTATCAATCTTTTACATAAAAATGCGAACAATTCTGCGGATTGGTATGATTTTCTTACAAATGCAACTTTTTCAGTCAGTATAGCCTCTGTAGGAATCTTTGTAGCATTCTTTTTTTATAGGCCTGTTTCTTCATCTTTACAGAATTTGGACTTAATCAATTCATTTGTGAAAATGAGTCCTAAGAGACTTCTTTGGGACAAAATAATCAATGTGATATATACTTGGTCATCGAATCGTGCTTACATAGATCTTTTTTATTCAACAACACTAAGTAGGGGTATAAGAGGATTATCCGCACTAACTCATTTTTTTGATAGACGAGTAATTGGTGGAATTACGAATGGCATTGGTACGACAACCTTCTTTATAGGAGAAGTTCTAAAATATGTAGGGGGGGGGAGAATCTCTTCTTATCTATTCTTCTATTTCTCCTATGTATCAATCTTGTTATTAATTTATTTACTTTACTCATTTTTTACTTAAAAAGAAAAGAAAGATCGACTCTCATTAATGAGAGTCGATCTTTCTTTTCTCCAATAACCTATCTTCTCTAGTTCCCGCCTTCGAAGCGCCTTGCGGAACGCCCTTTCTGGCTCTAGTATAGTAGTAGCTTCCTGGCGGATCCATTGAATCTCTTGCCGCGGAGCGCTTCTCCTTAGGTAACTCTTTTTTTCTTCCTGGGCCGCGGGTCGTGGCTCCCCGTAGCCCAGGTAAGTTCTATGGATGAATCCTCACTCAACGAAATCACACAAAAAAGACTCGGGGGATAAAAAAAACATGGATTTTTGGATCCCCCGAGCCACGAATCTTTCTTTCTTTTACTTTGAGAAAAAA